GACGCTGAGGGCACCCCCGAAGAGCGGGGGATTTCGTGACATTTCTGATTGGCTGTCTTGTATTTCTAATAAGTTGGTTAATAGTTGGCATGTTGAATTGTATACATAATATGATGGATTGGTTTAAATTGATCCTAACCGAATGATGATGAATTACTTCTATTTAATAAAATATTCAATTCGAAGATAAAATCTCAAATCACAGATTTGCCCGAAATCCATGTTATTTTCATTCAACCGCTACAAGATCAACAATTCCATAAGCTTGGGCTTCTGTTGCTGACATAAAAACATCTTTTTCCATATCTTCGGATACAACCCATAAGGGTTTGCCCGTTCTTTGTACATAAACCCTTGTGAGGGTTTCACGCAGTTTCAACAGTTCTTCCGCTTCCAGGACAAATTCGCCTGTTTGTGCCTCATAATAACCACTAGCAGGTTGATGCATCATTACCCTGATGATAAAATAAAAACTTCCCCTATCTCGCATGATAAAGCAAAGAGAAAGGAAAGATAAAGAATAGAAAAAAGATAGAATTGAACAACCGTACAGGCATCTTTTGTGCATACGGCTCTACAAGAAAATTTACCCCCTCCTTTCTATTGAAGAAAGAGAAAAATAGAATCTATCAGACTCAGATGGGTAAATGATCAAATTGCCATCCTTCCTTTCGGAGAAGTTTAAAAATACTATGATGGCTCCGTTGCTTTATATGTTTATTTTTTCTTTTTTTTGTCTGTGATTCAGCAATCCCAAAGTTTCTTTTTAATCCGATCAAATAAGGAAAAAATCTTTTTTTTTTTTTCGTACTCTTTCATAACATAAATATTGTTAAGAACTCTCCGGCATGAAAACAAAAAAGTTTGTGACGCTGAACTGAACTCCCGATAGATAAGAGAAAATCGGAAATACCCCTTATCTCATACTACTCTCTCGATACAGAATCTAATGTTTTGAAAAAAAAAAATACAAAAATTTCTCATATCGAATTCGAAGTGCCATGCTATTATTACTTAGTATTCATATGGCGAAGGCATAGTCTTCTTTTTTCTCTCAAATAAAAACCTCATTGGCGCCAAGCGTGAGGGAATGCTAGACGTTTGGTAATTTCTCCTCCGACCAGGATAAAAGATCCCATTGAAGCGGCTAATCCCATGCATACTGTATGGACATCTGGTCGCACAAATTGCATAGTATCATAAATAGCGATCCCAGGTATTACCCAGCCCCCAGGAGAGTTTATAAACAAATACAGCTCTTTGGTCTCATCCTCGATACTGAGATATACCATAAGACCAATAAGTTGATTCGAAATCTCGCTATTAATCCCTTGGCCTAAAAAAAGTAATCTTTCTCGATAAAGTCGGTTGATTAGGGTAAAATTGTATCCCTTAGGAACCGTACATGCGCCTTTTGATGCATACGGTTCAAAAAAATTGTGAATCAATGTATAGATTCCAGTCCTCTTTCTTTTTTTCTAGAAAGGTTATTTCTTACTTCTAACGAAAGGGCTTTTCTTCGATTTTTCAATAAAGACGAGTTTTTACTCCTTTTTTTTTTATTTTCGATTATAAAATTATAAGTTATAAGAAAGGGTCATTAAACTTATCGAATTAACTTCTCATTGATGTATTCTTTCATCGAGATTTAATCCAAACCGCGATGGTATTTTCTTGTTCCTGAATGGGTCTGTTTCATCTTTTTAGGTTTATGCTCTACTCCGGGTAAAGATCCGCCCGATTTGGATTTGTACATATAGGACAAATGCTTCCATTACCATTTCTTTTTGTATTTCTTTTTTTTTTTCAATTCATTTTATACAAGTATTTATTAGAGTTTAGATAACTTTGCTTGACAATTAGGATCCCTTTACAAAGAAAAAATAGGAATAGCAATCATAGATATCTTACCAATCCAATTGGGTTTTTTCTAAACGGAGCCTGGATACTTCATTTTTTTAGTCCAACCAAGCCAACCATAAATTATTCTAATTGAATTATTCTAATTGATAATAGTAATATGAATCCCCTCAAAAATGGATCTAATTGCACTTCACGCTCCAAATTTTTGATGATTCAATTTATCTTTCTTGGGCGAAACGGGGGATATCTCGATCGGGGGAGAGAACGGGGAAATACCATATGACCCAATATATCTGACAAGTCGCACTATACGTCAACCCAAGATGCATCTTCCTCTCCAGGACTTCGGAAAGGAACTTTTGGAACACCAATAGGCATTAAATGAAAGAAAGAACTAAATACTATATTTCACTTTGAGGTGGAAACGTAACAATTTTTTTTTATTGTCTTTATAATATTCATATTGGTTTTTATCGTATTTATTTTATCCATAGATTCTAAAAATTCATAAAGAAAGACAGAATGAATAAACTAAAATTATTACGAATAGGTCCTTCTAATGATAAATAAGTATGGACTCATTCGCTCATAGAAAATGGGATCAACTCCCCCATTGCGTATTGGTACTTATCGAGTA